CTTGCGCTGTCCTTCGGCGCTACAAAAATCTAAGATTTTTGTAGCGCCGAAGGACAGCGCAAGCCTGTCAAAAACCGAAGGTTTTTTCTCCGAAGGCTTAAGGCGAAAAGCACAAAAAAAAACATAGTTTTTTTTTGAAAGAACAGGCATACAAAAATCTTCGATTTTTGTAGCGCTTCTTGCACTCCCTTGCGCTTCGCGCATGGGTGCGTCTCAAAAAGCTTCGCTTTTTGAACGCTACAAAATCTTCGATTTTGTAACGGTGCATGCCAAAGAAGAACAGGCGGTTTTTTTAAAGGACTGGGTTTTGAACTAAAAAAGCTTTGCTTTTTTCACCTATTCTCGCATTTCTTTAGAAATGCGACAAGAAGAAGACAGAAGGCTTTCAAAAACCGCAGCTGCGGTTTTTGAAGAAGCGCAGATATTAAAAAAAGTGTGTGTGTGTGCCTTTTTAAGCTTCTTTACCTTCTAAACACATAACGTGTAGAAATAGGTGAGTTGAAAAAATAACACAGCGCTTATAATATTACTTACTAACAAAGAAATAGTCACTTTATAAAGGAAAAGGAAAAACAAATATTTTTTTAATGTTATAATAAGAGTAAAAAAAATGATATAATTTATTTATATCATTTTATTAAAAAACTTTCTTTCTTACGCCTTCTACTTGACATTTTTACAAAGTCGAAAATGGAACCTCCGCCTTTTCTTTCAAAGGCAATTCTTTGAATTGCCTTTGACAGATTCGCCTCGCTCTGCCTTTGGCAAGGCTTGCGCATGCACCAAAGGTGCAAGCGCTAGGGTAGGCGAAAAGGAAAAAATGTATGCAGCGCTTCTTCCTTTTGAATACTTGCATTAAGCTTTTCTTTTGGTTCTTTTGGTTTTTTTGAACTTCTAAAAATATTCAAAAACAAGAAAAGGTGCAACACTGTTCACAAACGTTGCAACTGAATTATATAAAAAAGCATTTAGGTTTTTATTTATTCCATCTTTACATTATTATGTAAGGAAGTACGCAGTACCCTTCAGGTAAAGCGAAAATTGTAAATAAAAGTTGTTTGCTTTACTAAAATTCCTTCAAAATTCATATAAAACTTTATTAGGTCGTTGTTTACATATCTTCGCTTTTTTTTCAAAACCTTTGGTTTTGGAATTGGTGCTCTCTTCAAAACACTAAGAGTTTTGAAGATCGCAAGAAGGCGATTTTGTGAAGAAGAAGCTACTTGACATTTTTTGCGCCTACCCATATTCAATCTCCTATGGAGATTGAAGAAGGGCCCTTTGTTCTTCTCGCCTATTCGCTACAAAAATCTTCGATTTTTGTACGCCTTTGGCAAAGCGAAGAAGCAGAAGTTGACATATTTTCTTCAATCTATCAAGTCAAAAAAACGTAGTTTTTTTGGTGCTTTTTGCCTACTCCGCACCAAAGGTGCCAGAAACGAAGGCAAAAATATTCGATTATCTTCAAAAAGCTTTGCTTTTTGACAAAAACGGCGTTTTGTTTTTAAAGTACCGCGTCTCTTTCAAAAAACCTCCGGTTTTTTGAGAAGAAGCGCTCTGCTTTTTCAAAGAACCGAAGGTTCTTTGAAAAAGCTTTGCTTTTTGTTCTTTCAAAGGAAGAAGCAACGTAGTTTTTTTTGGTGCTAACAAAAATCGAAGATTATCAAAAAAAACTACGTTGCTTCTTCCTTTGAAAGTACCGCGCTTCTCCCAAAAAGCGAAGCTTTTTGAAAAACCTTCGGTTCTTTGAAAAAAACGTAGTTTTTTTGAAAGTAGCGTTCTTTCAAAAAAACCTACGGTTTTTTTGGTTCAAAGAACCGAAGGTTCTTTGAAAAAGCAAATACATTTTTTTACTTTGTAAAAAAATGTCAAGTCTCTTTCTTCAAAAAGCTTTGCTTTTTGATAAAAACGGAGTTTTTTTTGATAAGCGAATCCATTTTTTACTTTGTAAAAAATGTCAAGTCTCTTTCAAGTCTTTCAAAAAAACGTAGTTTTTTTGAGAAGAAGCGCTTTGCTTTTTGATAACCATCGGTTTTTTGATAAGCGAAGCTTTTTGAACTTCTTCAAAAAAAAACTACGTTTTTTTTTGAAAGAACTTCTCAAAAAACCAAAGGTTTTTTGAAAGAGACGCAAGTGCATGCATGGCAGGGCATTTAAAGTGCGAGAAAAAACCGAAGGTTTTTTTTTCCTTCGTTTCGCCTACGGCGAATAGGCGAACCCATATTCAATCTCCTATGGAGATTGAAGAAGGGCCCAAAAAGCAAAGCTTTTTGTTCTTTAAAAAAAAAACTACGTTTTTTTTGATAACCGGAAGAATTGGTTCTTTGGTGCGCTCCTTGCACTTCAAAACCCTTTGGTTGCCTTGCCTTGCGCTTTTTGCACTTCAAATGCCTTGCCATGCGCAAAGCGCAAGGCAAGGCAACCAAAGGGTTTTGAAATGGTGCATGCATGGCAGGGCATTTGTGCTGACAAAAATCGCGTCAAAAACCGAAGGTTTTTGAACTCCCAATTTTTGTATCGCTACAAAAATCGTCGATTTTTGTAACGGTGCATGCAAACCTACGGTTTTTGAAGCACCTTTTCAAATGCCTTCGGCAACCAAGGGTTTTGAACAGAAGGGAGTGCGAGTAGGAGATTGAATAGAAACGGTGTCATAAAAATAGCGTATCAAAGGCAGTTCTTTCAAAAAACTACGTTTTTTTGATAAGCGAAGCGCTATTCATATCTCCTTTGGAGATATGAAGAACGTAGTTTTTTTTTTGAATTGGTGCCTGTCCTACCTTAGGCTTTTGGCTAGAATAAGAAAGGCGAAAGGTAAGCTATAAGGTATTCTAATAAAATTGAAGTTTTTGCTTTTTCTTTTAACAGCTTCTTCTTATAACAGAATAAAGTTAAATTATAAATGAAATTTAGAGTGTTTATTGTTCTTTTATCTAAAGATAAAGAGATATTTATTTCTTTGATAATCAATCTCACTTTTCGTCTTCCCTTGTAGCAAGATTAAAATTGGTTTATAAGGAAAGGCTTGCGCTTTGGTGTGCCTCCTACGGAGTAGCGCCTTTTGAATTACCTGTAGAGTTGTTTGCTTCCTGCGCTTTGCACCGATGCGCTTCGCTACAAAAATCTTCTATTTTTGTAACCCTTGCCTTTTAAAAAAATTGCAGGTTACATTTTTATTTCGAAAAAAATGTATGCAGCGCATCAAGGGGCCCGAAGGGCGAAGCGAAGCGCGCGCTTCTTCCGTCAAAAACCGAAAGAACTTCTTCAAAAAACTGTATGTTTTACGCCGAAGGCGAGGAGAAGAAGCGGTGCTTCAAAAACCGTAGGTTTTTTGACAGGAAGTTCTTCAAAAACCAAAGGTTTTTGGTGCGCTTTGCTTCAAAAAGCTTTGCTTTTTGATAAAAGCGAATCCATTTTTTTACAAAGTAAAAAAATGTCAAGTCTCTTTCAAGTCAAAAAGCAAATCCATTTTTTTACAAAGTAAAAAAATGTCAAATCTCTTTCAAGTCAAAAAACTACGTTTTTTTGATAACCATAGGTTTTTTGAGAAGTTCTTTCAAAAAAAACGACGTTTTTTTCAAAGAACCTACGGTTCTTTGAACAAAAAAGCTTTGCTTATCAATTCAAAAAGCTTTGCTTTGTCTTCGTTCAAAAAAACGTAGTTTTTTTGAGGAGAAGCGCAAAGCGTCTCAAAAAGCTTCGCTTTTTGAACTTCCTTGACAAAAACCTTTGGTTTTTTTTGAAGACAAACTTGACATTTTTTACTTTGTAAAAAATGTACGTTTTTTTGAAAGAACCAAAGAACCTACGGTTCTTTAAACCAAAAAGCTTTGCTTTTTGAACTGAAAGAACTTCTTTGTTCAAAGAACCTTGGTTCTTTGAAAACCTACGGTTTTTTGAGAAGTTCTTTCAAAAAAAACTACGTTTTTTTTGAGAAGTTCAAAAAGCTTCGCTTATCAAAAAAAACTACGTTTTTTTTGAAAGAGACTTGACATTTTTTTACTTTGTAAAAAAATGTATTCGCTTTGTCTTCAAAAAAAACGTAGTTTTTTTTGACAACCAAAGGTTTTTTTCCTACGGAGAGACTTGACATTTTTTACAAAGTAAAAAATGGATTCGCGCTTCTTCTCAAAAAAAACTCAGTTTTTATAAAAAAGCAAAGCTTTTTGAAGAAAGAACTTCTTAAAAAAACTACGTTTTTTTCAAAGAACCTACGGTTATCAAAAAAAACTCCGTTTTATCAAAAAGCTTTGCTTTTTCAAAGAACCTTCGGTTCTTTGAACCAAAAAAAAAAAACTTTGTTTTTTTTTTTTAAAGACTTGAAAGAACAAAAAAGCTTTGCTTTTTGAAGAAAGAGACGTTGACATTTTTTACTTTGTAAAAAATGTAGAGAAGCAGCTTTTTTTTTAGCAAAGGCTCTCGAAAATCTCTTAAGAGATTATCGATAAGCTTTTAAAAAGAGGGAGTACTTGCACCGGAGATTCAAAAGGCACAGATCCAGAACCATACAAGCTCAAGACTAGCTTGTCTTAAAAAAACAGCTTTCTGTGGTTTTTAAAAAAATCCTACGGATTTTGAAGGCGAAGATTGTGAAATAAAGAAATATTAAAAGAAGGAAACGAATGATTCCTATTCTGTCATTAGTTACATCAGTTAAAGATTATTTAGAAGTAGTCCATAAATTTGTTGAATTGGGAGATCCGAATTCAATGAATATTAACTATACGGAATTGGGTTCTATTATAACGTTTTTTTTAATTACAATTAAAAATGTTGTGGTAGATTTTCTGAGTTTATCATGGTTAAAAAATATTTGGAGCTTACCAATTATTATTCCAGATATTAGTTCAGCTATGATTTCAGAAATATCAATATTAGATGGTTATTTTCATAATGCATTTAATTTTTTAGATACTCCAATTTCGTATGGGAATCAAAATAGTTTAGTTTCTTGTGTCGAAAAATTAATAATTGGTTTAATTAACAGTTTTTTCCTGTTTTTACCAACAAGTACTGCACATATTATTACGTTAAGACGTTTTGTAATGCAAGGTTTAGATGCTGGATATATTTCAGGTCTAGGTACAATAGCAGGGAATTTATTGTGGTTAGCTAGTATTATTTTTGGATGGCGATTTTTTGTAATCCCTTGGCTATCTTTAGATATTTTTAGATATGTTTTAGGTTTTATTTTACTGGTTAAATACATGTGGGATAGCTATAATGAAAGAAGAATGGTTTTAGAAGATGTTTCTAAAAGAAAAATTTTCTTATTAAACTTTTTATTAGCTATTACAGAACAAACTAGTATTTATCCTTTTATTAGTAACCTATCAATTAGTCCAGAAGCGTCTATTTTAGAAAGTTTCCCAACAGATACTTATACACAATTTATCTTTGTTCATTTCGCTTATTTATTAGGGATTGCATTAGGAAGTTTAAGTTTATTGCATTTTACATGTTGGTTTTGGGAAAACCCAGCATTTAAATTATATATGTGGGTAATTTCATCTTTTAAAGTACCTTCAAGTTTTTATCATAAAGTTTTAAACTTTACTTTCTTATATTTAACAATGTTATCTGCTATTTCAAGCATTCCATATTATGGTTTAGATTATACAATTACAAATCCTTTAGGCTATGTTAATGATGATCGTATTATTCAAGATAAAGTTGTTTTAGAAACGTCGTTTTTAGGAAGTAAAGCATCTGACCGTAACACTCGTCGAAATCGTGGTAGACATGGACGCCGTGAACGTTGGAAACGTAGAATAAGAAAATATCGTACTTTTGATGCTTCTCTTTATGATCAAGGCATTTATGATTTATTTACTATTGAAGATTTAAATTATGGATTTGATCGTTTTTGGTTACGTCGAAAATTAAGAAACCACCGTGTACGATTCCGATTTTTCCCTGGGCCTTGGATGCGCTCTTTTAAAAAACAATTAGCTAAACCTAGATTAGAATCTTATACTGGTCCAAGAATTGAATTCTTCCGAATTCTATTTGAACAAGTTTATCATCCTTCTTTCCACGCCTACTCTTCTGGTAGAGGGGTAGAACAGAAGAAACAAAGCTTCTCTTTTAAAGACAAATCAACTCCTGCCTCTGGCAAGGCTCCATCAGGGAGAAGCGAAGCGGCGATATCTACAAATTTAAACACTACGCTTCTTAATTCAACGCTTCTTCTCCCTAATAATTCATTATCAGGAAATACCCAATCACAAAGCTCTCTTTATTCACGTTTTTTACAAAAGGATTCAACATCTCCGCTTCTTCTATCGGAATCTCCTAAAGAACAAAATATCAAAATTCAAAATCATTTAATTCAACAAAATTTACAAAAGTCTACATTACGTAAATTTGTACGTAAATTAGATAATAGATTAAAAAAATCATTAATTGTTCAATCGTCTCAAAAAGCTTCGCTTTTTGAACAGCTTGGTGAAAAAGCGACGCTTTCTCAGGTAGCTGGTGCTGAACAAAGCGCATCAAACAATAATTTTGTACTTACGCCGCAATATCAAAAACCAGTGTTTTCTAAACAATGGAAAACGCTTGTTCCATTTTCAAAAATATCAAGTGCCCCGAAGGGCAAAGACAGTGACAATTTCTTTAAAAATGTTTTATCAAGAAAAGAGAAGAGCGGTTTTGAAACAAACTTGTATTTGAATACTGTACACTCTGCGACAAACCCTCAAAAAATCAAGGAAAAAACTTATTTATTTGATTCTTTAAGTTCAAAAGACGAACAGCAAAAAGTTGAAACATTCAAAATAAATGAAATAAACGATTCTATTAAAAAACAAAATGCACGCAAAAATCTTTCTAAAAAAGATTTACAAATTTTACGTTACCGTTCATTATTATTAGGGAATTCAGATACAAAAAATGAGCAATCGCCTCAAAGAAGAAGCGCTTCTGCCCTTGAACTGTCTAAAAATGTTGCTTCTTCTGTAAACACAAATAAATATAACAATGAATCATTAACTTTATTACACCCTTTAAAATTTTATTTACAACGAGAAGCTGGACTAAATAGGAAATTAAGATATTATTCGCCTAATATTTATCGTAAATTTTCTGTTGAAAACAATGCTCCTTATTTCCGTGTAATGATGAGACGTTATTTTTATAATTATAAACCAACTTTAAGATGGGAACGTACAATGAAAGTAGCTAGTTTAAGAAAAGCTCGTCGAAAAACTGCAAGAATTCCAAGAAAATTACAATATATTGACAATTATGCAGGCTTTGTTAAAGGAGAAGAGCGTAGAACTGATAAGAGAAGCGTTGGTTCTTCTATTTCAGCTAATAATGAAATGCCAAGTCAAAATCCAGCAAGTTTAACAGTAAATATGGCATCGCTTCAAAAGCCAACATATAATTATTCTGTTGTTAGTAAAAGAGCAAGTCGTTACCGTTATCAAATTTATAAAGATGTGTTACAACATTGGTACTATAGTCCGTTTAATAGACTATTATTAAAATTTGATGTTGATAATTTTATTAGACGACAACCGAATGCCCACTTTTTAAATCAAAAAGAGGAAAATTTATTACATTTAAGAAGATTTTTATTATCAGAACATTATAATACACTACGTTGGTATACGAATATGGAGCATTATAGATCAATGAAAACAAATTTAAATGGAAGTACTAAAAGTTTTTCTTCACGTGCTTATAACCAGCAATTTTCTGGAACATTCAAAAAAATTCGACATTTATTTGCTATTACACCAAGTCAAGGGAATGTTGTTTTAAAATTTGATCAGCCGTTATACAATGAATTCCCTAACAATAGTACTAATCCTTTAGAAAATTCGTTAATTATTCATGAAGAATTATTAGGTAGTCCAGATCTTTCTTCTTCGCTTCCTAGACCTGGCTCTTCTAGCAAGGACAAGGCTCCAAAATCGACAGTTTTTGAAGCGACTGACCCAGTTCGAAGTCTAAGTGCGGGTGAAGATTTATTATCTCAATCTCAAAATATTGTTCGTAATTATCTAATTAAAGCACGCCCTATTCGTGAAGAATATATTAAACAATTATTAAATGAAAAGAATTATACTCAATTAACTCAATTTATTTATAAAGGATTTAAAACACGTGGTGATCAACCTGTTACAAGTCAACGTTTATTAAATAATCAGGAGAAAGAATATTTATTAACTGCAAGTGAAAAAGAAACTGAAAAACAATTAAGAAATTTCAAATTAACAGATAAACAATTTATTGAAGATTTATATCTTACTTTCTTGAAAAAATGGAAACGTCGTGTTAATGACCAAGAAGCTTTAAAAAATTATTTAACACGTCGAATGGAGAAACGTGAAAAACGTAAACAGAAAAAAGAAAGACAATTATTAAATAAATTAAAAAAACTTGAAGTTTGGGCTGTTTCATTAAACTCTAATAAAAACCAAACTCCTTCATCTTTAACTAAGGCACCGCTTCTTTCCGCCGTAGGTAAACCAGTAGATAACAAAAATAATGAAGAATTATTAACATCTGGTTTACAAAAAGCTATTTTTGATGGTGTGTATGCACTAGAAAAGAACAAAGAAACAAGTTCTGACAAAAAATACATGTCTTTAGCTTTTAGAGAAGAAAGTCAAACTGAAAAAAATCTTTGGAAAGCGCTAGTATTATCAAAAATTCAAAGCGGTCAAAAACCTTCGGTTTTTGAAGCACCTACTTCTGAACTTAAGAACGTTAAGGGATTAGAGTTCAAAGAAAAATCAACATTACAGGATTTAGCTCTTCGTTTTAAAAATTTAAAGTTTGCTAAAAAACAAAAAGTATTAAAAGATATCAAAACATCTACAATCCAATTAAGTCAAATTCTTCAAACTGAAAAATCGAGCGTCTCTCTGTCACAGCAAAATACGCAATCCCAAATTTTGAATAAACAAAAAGCAATTGTAAATAAAGTACGCCTTATTTATAGTTCATTCCAAAACCAATTATCTACATATTTAGGATTAAACAAAATGACTAGTTTATTTAAAGAAGCTAAGCGTAAATCTTTAAAAGATTGGCGTAAAAAAGAACGTGCCTTAGGTAAACAAAAACGTTCACGTAAAGAATTTAAACTTTTAAATAAAAAAACAGAATTCAATTCTACTTTCTTAGATCGCAATGAAATGGAATTAGCACTACAAACATCAAATCCTTTACGTAAAAAAAGAATTATGGATAACATAGAATCAACAGATGTTAAATTAGATTTAGATAAAGAATTTAATGAACAGAAGCGTGGTTTTAGTTTTAAACGTAAACGTTCGCCACAACGTCGCTCTCGTGTTCGTCGTAACCGTGGAGTGTTCAAAAAACGTACATTAACAGATTCTCTTAAGAAAGATTTTAAAAATTTCTATAAAGATTTAAAACAATCGGCCTTTGACGTTTCTCAAAAAGAATTACAGGGTAATACGGGAGAAGCAAAGCTTCTTCTTGACAAAATTAATAAAAATATTTTTGCTTTAAAAACGCCTATCTTTATTAGAGATACTGATTCAGTGGTTTCTGCTACAAGCAAACAAGAATCTGAAAAAGAAGTGCTTCCATTAAAACAAAGAAAAGCAAAACAAAGAAAACAACGTTATTGGAAACAAAAACGAGCAAAATATTCACAAAAGCGTAGAAAGTATAGAAAAAGACGTCGATATGCTATTGGTAAAATTCGAAGTTTAAGTAAACAATTTAAACGTATTAAAAATAAAGTTGAAATTCAAAATTGGTGGTGGAAACAATTTATTCCTTCAATTCAAGCTTCTACTGAAGCACTGTGGCAAATTGAAAATGATAAGTTAATTCAACAAAAACTTTCTCAATTATCTTCCAGTGATATTTTAGAAAGAGATCAAATTTCAAAAGCTGGTTTATTTAACAATTCGTCCGATTTGGCAAATTCATTACAAGTAGGTAATAGAGATTTTAAACCATTAGCTCTTCCTGAAACTATTCGTTTAAAAGAAGAATATTTACAAAATAAAAATTTATCTTTTGAAAAATCTTCCCTTTTATCTTCCTTCGGCGGAAGAAGCGAGCTTCTTCTACGTGACTCTGCAAATAACTCTACTATTCAAAAATCACAAATTTTTGAAGAAAGTACTTCAAATCAATCTCTAGAAAAAGCGGCGAATTCATCAAATTTTGGTGTTGTTAATAAGTTATATGAAAATTTATTCATTAATAGAGATGCTAACTTTGCCCGTGGCACTAGCGAGTTTAAAGATTTTACTGTACCTAATACAGGTTTACCATTTTATGCTGGTTGGGATGAATCATTACGTAAGTTTGTTGTAACAAATCGCTTGTTATCTCGTAAAGAAGCAGGTTATGAAATTCAACCACGTTTCTCTCTTCCGCGTGTTGAAACGCTAAAAAATGATTCATCTATTCTTGAAAATTCAAGTTTACAGTTTAATTTAGCTCCTCTTCAAGGTATGAATGCTGCTACTACTTTATATTGGCAAATTCCATTTACAACTTATGATCCAGATCAATTCTTTGCTTTAGGTATGGATGGGTTCTCTCCAATTGGTTGGCGTAAGTTTTTATTTAGACATAGCATTTTAAAAACATGGTTAAATTCATTAAGCTATGGTGGGAATTCTACATCTAAAGAATCAGTAAATGAACAAGACTCAAATAATAATTTATTAGACAAAAAATCTCTTGTAGTACGTAATGCTGTAAGCCAAAGTGCTAAATCAGGAAAACAATTTTTAAATAATTCGCTTAATAACGTCCCAAGTTTAATTAGCTTACTTCAAAACCAAAAGAATTCTTTACCTTATAAAGAAAACCGTACTTTTGATGCTAAAAATATTTCAAGACGTCTAAAAAAACGTTACCGTAGAGTTAAAAAACACCCACGAACACCTGTTTGGTTCCCGTCAGGTCCTTTATTAAATCAAGTTTTACCTGTTCATTATATTTATGTGTTTTATAAACGCGCACGCTTACCACGTGATCGTTATTTAAAACGTAGATTGTTAAAAATTAAAGATTTCAATATTCAAAATAAAAATAAAACATTACTTTCTCAAAGTGTTATTGAAGATACTGATGCTAAATCAAATGTTACTAAACAGCCTGAAACTCTTGAACGACTTAAGGCTTTAATAAATACAAATCCAGAGTATTTCAATTATGATTTTACGTTAAGAAAACGTTTAAAACCTAAACGCAAATATCATTTAAAACGTGATTATTATTCTTCAAACGTTGTAATACCTCGTCGTTTTAAATTTATGGGTCAGTCGCTTCTTGCACCTTCGGTGCATACCAACGCACAAGAATTAACTATGAAATGGAGACCTGTATCATCTCTTAAATTAAATAAACCAATTTTCGATTTAGTTAATGAACAAAAACTATTAAGAAGTAAACAACGACGCAAAGAACTTTCTTCTAAACAACAACAACCAAATTTACGTGTAAAACAATTACGAAGAAGAGTACAAAGACAAATTTTACGTTCTGTTTGGAGATATCGACCACGTGCCGGTGGTTTTGTATGGCCTGGGGATTATTTAAAATTAGAACAAGTTAAAGCACCTAAACTACAACCTTCTCCTCTTGTAACACCTAACGAAGACAACATTGATCAAAAAACGAGAAGAAGCGGTAATGTTTCACTGCTGAAGGCAGAAACACAAAGTTCTACTGCCTTCGGCAGAAGCACAACAACACGTTCTAAAAAACAAAAAAGAAAGAAAAAACGTACATTAGTTGAATGGCAAATTCAGCCTAAAAAATATTTATATGAAAAACACAATCTAAAAGTATTAAAACGCAAATTAGAAAAAGCACAACGTTTTGATAAAATTAATCTTAAAGTTAAAGAATTAAATTATAAACTTTAACCGCTTGCACCGTTACAAAAATCTTCGATTTTTGTAGCGCCTTTCTTCAAAAAAAACGCCGTTTTTTTTGGTGCTAACAAAAATCGAAGATTTTTGTACCGCTTCTTTCAAAAAACCGAAGGTTTTTCAAAAAGCTTCGCGTCTCTTCAAAAACCTTTGGTTTTTGACAAAGCGAAGCGTCTCAAAAAGCGAAGCTTTTTGAACTTCTTCAAAAAAAACTACGTTTTTTTTGAAAGAACTTCTCAAAAAACTTTCGGTTTTTTGAAAGAAGCGGTACTTTCAAAAAAAACTACGTTTTTTTTGATAATCGGCAGAAGCGATTTTTGCCTTCGTGGCATGCACCGAAGGTGCAAGGAGCGCAAGCCTGCTGTCAAAAAACCTATGGTTGTCAAAGAACCGAAGGTTTTCAAAAAAAACGTAGTTTTTTTTGAAAGAACAAAAAGCAAAGCGCTTCTTCTTCAAAAAAACTCCGTTTTTTTGAAAGACTTGAAGCACCGTTACAAAAATCGCGTCAAAAACCTTCGGTTTTTGACGCGATTTTTGTCAGCTTGCACCTTTTCAAAAAACCTTTGGTTTTTTGAAGCACCTTACGCACCTTTTCAAAAAACCTTTGGTTTTTTGAAGCATCATACGCACCTTACGCACCAAAGGTGCGAGTGCGAGTGCGAGTGCGAGTGCGAGTGCATGCGCACAAATGCCCTGCCATGCATGCACTTGCGCTACGCTACAAAAATCGTCGATTTTTGTAACGGTGCAAGAAGCGCAAGGCAAGGCAACCAAAGGGTTTAGAAGTGCGAGAAAAGCACCAAAAAAAAAACGTAGTTTTTTTCAAAGAACCGTAGGTTTTTCAAAAAGCTTCGCTTTTTGGGAGAAGCGCCGTACAAAAATCGAAGATTTTTGTTAGCACCAAAAAAAAAAAAACTTTGTTTTTTTTTTTTTTAAAGAACAAAAAGCAAAGCTTTTTGAAGAAAGAACTCTTTTTTGAACAGGACAGCGCACCCTTGCCTTGCCTTGCGCTTCTTGCACTCCTTACAAAAATCGGATATTTTTGTAGCGCTTCGCTTCTCGCACTTCAAAACCCAAAGGGTTTTGAACTGGTGCGGAGTAGGCGAAAGGGTTACATTTTTTACAAAGTAAAAAATGTCAAGTCTCTTCAAAAAAAACTACGTTTTTTTTGAAAGAACGCTACAAAAATCTTCGATTTTTGTAACGGTGCATGCATGGCAGGGCAAGGAGTGCATATCAAAAAGCGAAACGTCTCTTGCACCGGAGGTGCATATCAAAAACCAAAGGTTTTTGAACTCCGAAGGAAAAAAACCGTCTCTTCAAAAAAACGGCGTTTTTTTTTAGAAGTTCTTTCAATTCTTTCAAAACCCAAAGGGTTTTGAGAAGAAGCGCTTTGCTTTTTGACAAACCGTAGTTTTTTTTTAAAGAGACTTGACATTTTTTTACTTTGTAAAAAAATGTATTCGCTTTTTGAACTCCGGCGCTTGCACTCCCTTGCGCTTCGCTTCACCGTAGGCGAAAGGGTGCTGACAAAAATAGCTTCTCCCGATTTTTGTATCGCTACAAAAATCTTCGATTTTTGTAACGGTGCATAGCGCTACAAAAATCGAAGATTTTTGTATGCCTGTTCTTTCAAAAAAAACGTTGTTTTTTTTGATAACCCTCGGTTTTTTCGCCGAAGGCGTAAGGCGCAGGAAAAAACCTTCCGCTCTTTCAAAAAAAACTACGTTTTTTTGGTGCTAACAAAAATCGAAGATTATCAAGTCTTTCAAAACCCAAAGGGTTTTGATAAGCAAAGCTTTTTGTTCAAAGAACCGTAGGTTCTTTGAAAAAAACTACGTTTTTTTTGAAAGTACCGCGCTTCGTCCCTATTCAATCTCCTATGGAGATTGAAGAAGGGCCCAAAAAGCTTTGCCTTTTGATAAACCTTCGGTTGTCAAAAAAAACTTTTTTTTTTTT